ATAACAGAAATTGTACATCCATAGGAATTTCACTGCAGGAATCCTACCTATTAACTTTCATTCTTAGTTATTCATAATTAATATGAATGTAGGAAAAAAATACTATAATATAATATAAAAGAAAATAATTGACCCTTCGAATATTCAAAATATTCAAAATTGCATGATAAAAATGATAGGAAGAGAGGCATATAGAAAAAATATGGTATATATATATATATCCATATTGAATTGTGGATACAGAAATGATAGAATCATTTCTGATTAGACCAAATATGGTTCTACGATAGAGATGAAAGAGAATAGATAAGAAATCAAATAAAATAAGAAGCAAATAAGAGGAAAGACTGATACAGGAATCAGTATCTAATGAATTTAACAGTTCCAGTAGAATCAAAATGAAAGAAAAAAGGACATGACATAATAATAAGATCTTAATCTCAAAACAAATCAAATAAAGAAGGGGGGATATGGCGAAATTGGTAGACGCTACGGACTTAATTGGATTGAGCCTTGGTATGGAAACTTACTAAGTGATAACTTTCAAATTCAGAGAAACCCTGGAATCAAAAATGGGCAATCCTGAGCCAAATCCTTTATTTTTCGAAAACAAAAAAAAAATAACAAAGGTTCATAAAGACAGAATAAAAAAGGATAGGTGCAGAGACTCAACGGAAGTTGTTCTAACAAATGGAGTTTTTTGCGTTGTATAAAAGAATCTTTCTATTAAAACTCCAGAAAAGATAAAGTGATAAAATAAAAGATAACACTATTATACATAGATCTACGTACTGAAATACTATCGTCAAATACAAATAATTAATGACGAGCGACCCCAATCTGTATCTATATTTTTCTTGTATCTTTTTTTTCATTTTTTCATAAAAAAATTGTTCTGAATCAATTCTAAGTTGCAGAAAGGATCGAATATTAATTGATCAAATCAATTGATCAAATAACGTACTCCATAGTCTGATAGATAATTGATTAATCGGACGAGAATAAAGATAGAGTCCCATTCTACATGTCAATATCGACAACAAGGAAATTTAGAGTAAGAGGAAAATCCGTCGACTTTAGAAATCGTGAGGGTTCAAGTCCCTCTATCCCCAAAAAGATCCGTTAGACTCCCTAATTATCTATCTTACGAAAAAATGCTTTTTCGTTCATTTGATTCTTTCACAAATGTATCCGGTTTTTTTTGCTTTTCACAAGTGTTGTGATAGATCACAAGTGTTGTGATATATATGATACACATACATTAGAAACGTACGAAATCGTCGTTTTTAAATTGACATAGACCTAAGTCCTTTAGTAAAATGATGAAGATGGCGTATCCGAAATGGTTCGCAAATGGTCGGGATAGCTCAGCTGGTAGAGCAGAGGACTGAAAATCCTCGTGTCACCAGTTCAAATCTGGTTCTCGGCACATGATTTTTTATTTGTTTAGTTTATGAGTATCTATATCTATTTTACAACTTAAACTTAATTCTTAAACTTAATTCAATTAATTGCTATAGACCAACATATATATTTATTCTATATACTCATTGTAGAGTATACATATTTATATAGGTGTCTATATACATAGTCCTTTCCTTTTATCTGAGTAAAGAATATATATTCTAATAATAGAGTCCTTTCCTATGAGTAAAGAATATATATTCTAATAATAATTAAATTTCAATAACTCTCCGGATCTATAAGAGAACAAACAAATATTCTTTTACTATCTGGAGTTATACCATTGAAGATTGGTTTCTTATTATTCAATAAGCATCTTGTATTTCATAAAAATTGGGGGCAATATAATCCTTACGTAAGGGCCACCCTATCCAACTTTTCGGCATTAAGATACGTTTCAAACGTGGATGATTATCATAAGAGATTCCCAACATATCATAAGATTCTCTTTCTTGAAAATCCGCACTTTTCCAAACCCAGAAAACAGAAGGAATTCTCGGATTCCTCCTTGGAGCAAATACTTTTATACATACTTCTTCTGGTTGATCTATATCATACTCTATTCTCGTAAGATGATATACACTAGCTAATAGGCCGCCCGGTGCTACATCATAGGCACATTGGGAACGCAGATAATTGTAACCATATAAATATAAAATGACAGCAATGGAATCCCAATCTTCGGGCTTTATTTGTAAAGTCTCTATTCCTTGGTAATCAAAACCCAAAGATCTATGAACTAGCCCATGTTTGACCAGCCAAGCAGACAAAGGACCCTGCATCTTTTTTCTCTCTCCCGCATTTTGATTTGTATAAGTGTTTCACATTTCCAATGAAATTTGTGAACGTTGACTTGTCCTTTGTTATTCTGTATATCAAAAGAAGTCTTGTTCTAATTTGCGAATTCCTGGGACGAAACTGCCTTTTTGTATTTAAAAAAAGCTTCCGGGGAGATTTTTGAAGTAGGCGAAGTAGGAGGGGGTTGATAGAATAATCTTTGCTCATAATTTCCAGTATGAGGAGTGCGTCCAATATA